GCACAGAAACATCTGAACTAAATCAAATTCATGATATCCTTCTTCCCTATCCTAATTCTCCAGAATATGAACAGAAAATCGAAAGATCAGAAAAAAAACAAGTAAAAATAGATTCAAATAATAGGTTAAAGTTTTCATTGAACGCAATTCTAACTAACCCTAAGCGTGAAAAAAAATCTATTGGAATAAACAAAATAGGTAAAAAAACCCCTCGATGGTCATACAAATTAATCAATGAGTTGGAACAACATTTTAAAAAACGACGAAAAGAACAAGGCATAATGCAAGGGCTGGATCACCAGCTTCGAACAAGAAGATTTAAACGTATAGCTTTTTTAACTCGTTCCAGACGAAGTTTTAAGAAGTCTCATTTCAAGAATTATAATCTTTATACAAAATTTAATAGAGATTCGGGTTTTATAAGTTATTTAGAAGAACCGGATTTTCGTCGAGCCGTAATAAAAGGATCTATGCGCGTTCAAAGGCGTAAAATGGTTATTTGGGGACCCTCTCAAGGAAATCCCCATTCCCCCCTTTTTTTGGAAAAAATGGAGGATTTTCCTTTTCCTATATCCAACCTAATGAAACTTTTTTTTAATATTAGAGATTGGTTGGGTAAAAAGTCAGAATTCGAAATTTTAGATCAACAATTCCAAATAAAAAAAAATAACCAGGAAGACGCAATGGAATTCTGGGATAACATTCCATATGCACAAAAAACAAGAAGTGTTCTGTTACTAGCTCAATCAATTTTTAGAAGATATATTAAATTACCCTTATTCATAATAGTTAAGAATATTGGCCGTATTTTATTACGGCAATCTCCGGAATGGTATGAGGATTTCCAAGATTGGAATAGAGAAATTTATCTAAAGTGCAGCTATAATGGTCTTCAATTCTCCAAAACGGAATTTCCTAAAAATTGGTTAAGAGAAGGTTTTCAGATCAAAATCCTATATCCTTTTCATTTGAAACCTTGGCACAGATCTAAACTACGACTCTCTGATAGCGATCGAAAGCAACAGGATTATTTTGATTCTTGTTTTTTAACAGTTTTGGGAATGGAAACAGAATATCCTTTTGGGCCTCCTCGAAAAACACCTTCCTTTTTTGAACCTATTTTTAAAGATATAGACTATAAAGTCGAAATCAGAAAATTCAATTTTAGAGTTCGAAGAGTTTTAAAAAAAATAACAAAGAAACAAACAAAAGCTGTTTTATTTGTAAAACAAATAATAAAAGAACTTTTAAAAGGAACAAAAATTCCATTATTTATACCGAGAGAAATATATGAATCAAGTCAAACTCAAACAGAAAATGATTCTATAATCAGTAATAAGATAATTCATGAATCACTTAGTCAAAATCGAGCTACAGGTTGGACAAATTATTTACAGACAAAAGAAGAAATGAAACATAGAATTGATAGAAGAAACACAATCAGAAATCAAATAGAAAAAATGAAAAAAAATAAAAAGAATAATGGAGAATCACCCCCAAAAATTTGGAAACTATTAAAAAGAAAAAATATTGAATTATTAATTCAATTTTGCATTGAAAAAATATACATTGATATCTTTCTATGTATCATTAATATGCGCAGAATCACTCTATACCTTTTTATGGAATCAACAAAAAAAATTGTTGAGAAATACATTGACAATAATAAAAGAAATCAAGATCAAGAAAGGATTAATAAAACAAAACAAAATCAAATTGACTTTATTTCGCCTATGACTATAAAAAAGATATTTGATAATCTTAGAAATAGTAAGCGAAAGTCACATATTTTTTTTTATTTATCTGACTTGTCACAAAAATATGTATTTTTAAAATTATCACAAACCCAAGCAATTAACTTCAATAAGGTAAGATCTATTCTTCAATATAATGGACCATCTTTTTTTCTTAAGAATGAAATAAAGGATTTTTTTGGAAGACAAGGAATATTTGATTCCGAAATAAGACATAATAAACTTCCAAATTATGGAATGAATCTATGGAAAAACTGGTTAAGAGGTCATTATCAATACGATTTATCTCAGATTACATGGTCTAGATTAGTCCCCCAAAAATGGCGAAATGGGATAAATACCTCTCAAAATAATGATTTAAAGAAATGGTATTCCTATGAAAAAGACCCTTTTTTTGATTACAAAAAAAAACAAAATTTGAAAGTCTATTTATTATCAAATAAAGAGGATAATTTTGAAAAAAACTATAGATATGATCTTTTATCATATAAATATATTCATTCTGAAACTAAGAAGAAATCCTGTATTTATAGAACATCATTCGAAAGAAATAAGAAGCAGGAAAATTCCACCAGAAATAAAGAAAACTTTTTTAACATACTCAAGAATATTCCTATGAAGAATTATCTAGGAAAAAGTGATATTATATATATGGAAAAAAATACGGATAGAAAATATTTGGGGTGGAAATTTAATACAAAAATTCAGGTTGAAACTAATAAGGACCAAATAAAGGATCAATTTCA